AAACTCTTTTTTTGGTTAAAAGTTTTTTTTGTTCGAATCTTTCATTTCATTTCAAGTAATTGGTTGGTCGTACAACGTACAATAAATATACTATAATAAATACAAAATACAAGAATAGATAATATTTAATGAAAGAAAGAGAACATAGTTGGAACAATCAATATTCGTGATGCAACAACGGTTGCATTAGATGCAAAACAAAGGTTCTTTCTTGACCGAACTACAAGTATGGAACTCCATGATATGGAAAGACAGAATATAGAACCTAAAAGGATAATGGAAGTTGTTCGTCTTTGAATCGAGTTGGACCCCCCAAAAAGAATAAAAATGAAAGTAAAGGTTTTATTTTTTTGATAGATCGTTTCGATATATCGTAGGGCACTTTTTTTCTTCTCATTCGAGATATTATGGGCAATTAACCAACCTATTAATGTACTGAATCCAATGAGTTAAAAAAAAATAAGTAAAAGGTAATATCAGGGCGTTCGCCCCCAAATGGATTAGATCCTTTTTATTGAAAAAGAAAAGAAATGATCAAAATTGAAGTTCTTTTCAAATCCAATTTTTTTTTTTATTCCAAAATTACTTAAATATAATTTCATTTTTGAATGAAGTTACACGACACAGTTCTTATTACTATTACTTTACTCAACTCACGAATTGCACAATGAATCTGTCGATTCGGAATCACAGGACCGATCGATGTCACAGCTGATGAATCAAGAACTTTCAATTGAACTAAACTAATCCTGTCAATTGGTTTTTTCTTACCGTTACTGTTGTATCTGGGAAAAATTGAAACTTAGGTAAGTGTTTTATCAACATATGTAACAAAAGAACATATCTAATTTAGCTCTTTCATGCCTACTATAACTAGTTATTTCGGTTTTCTACTGGCTGCTTTAACTATAACCCCAGCTCTATTGATTGGTTTGAATAAGATACGACTTATTTGAAATGAATTGAATGAACAATGAATTGAATGAACAATTCATAAAAATGAATATTTCTCTGAGATTCCAGGTGTTCCAGGTTCCTTTCCACATCAATTGCCAATTCTTGGTTATTGAGATTCACGGATAATTCAGATTAATATTTAGGGATAGATCTTACCCATCTTTTTATCCCCTCAAAAAACCGAAATGATTGAAGTTTTTCTATTTGGAATCGTCTTAGGTCTAATTCCTATTACTTTGGCAGGATTATTCGTAACTGCATATTTACAATACAGACGTGGTGATCAGTTGGACCTTTGATTGAGTAACATTTCTTTTTTTTTTGATTGACCTCCTCCCTGCGGGAGGTCAAATTCAAGTTTCAATTAAACTTGAATTTGTTAAGTTTTTTTATTGTGATTCGACATAACATAAACGGAATCACGCTCTGCAGGATTTGAACCTACGACATCGGGTTTTGGAGACCCGCGTTCTACCGAACTGAACTAAGAGCGCTTTCTTATTACAGGAGATACGACTGTAGTGTAAAGAAAAGGTTTTTTACCCCCAAACATATCTTGCATACGTATAGCATGCAAAAATGAAAGATTATGCCCAATTTCAATCGATCTTAATTAATCCCTCGTTACTGCCCATAAGAGAAGTAATAGGTAGGGATGACAGGATTTGAACCCGTGACATTTTGTACCCAAAACAAACGCGCTACCAAGCTGCGCTACATCCCTTTTTAAAGTTCTTGTACAGTGTCATTGTACAAAATCCCTGTCTTGTTTTCCACATTGTTATTTTCCCCTCTATCTATATAGAATTTTCTTGTCACTTCTTCTTTTTGGTTTCATATAATAAAAAAATTTTATACATCTGAAACCTAACGTATAAAAATTTATCGGAAATGCTCAGGAAGAAGGGGTCATCTTTTTCTTTTTTAGGGACAGGAAAATCTCATCTATCGGTTCATTGTACATATCTATTTTAGTTAGGAATTCCGCGTAAAGTAAAAAAAAAAATACAAATGATCTTGAACTACAACATCTGACCATACATATATGTATTACAATAAAGAAGGAGGATTTTCAATGCGAGATATAAAAACATATCTCTCCGTGGCACCTGTGCTAACTACTCTATGGTTTGGGTCTTTAGCAGGTCTATTGATAGAAATTAATCGTTTATTCCCAGATGCCTTGTCATTCCCTTTTTTTTCATTCTAGTTATTAATATGCGAAGAAATGAAGAAAATTAGGGATACGATTCTACGTGACGTGACTAAAATTTCGCCCCTTCCTTTTTTTTTTTTTCAGTTCTTTAGGATAGGAGGAGGATAGGAAGGAAAGAAAAAGAAAAAGTGTATTGAACCTCGACAAAAATCTGGTGAATCTAAGATCGAATTTTGGGGAACAGAAATGGAAATGTGTATCCAGATCTAGGGCAGAATCCACGAAATCATAGCATAGAAAGAAGATACTTAAATGAAATATTGGGATTTAAGATAGGAATAATTGATAGTTAGAAAGAAATTGTATTACTTAATTATTACTTTATTATTAATTATTACTATTACTCTATTAATATTAATTGTAATTATATAATTACAACACATACAACACAACGAAATCTTTAGAAATGAAAATGGAATTTCAAGTTAGTAATTTCTATTGATTTTCTTATTGATTTTTTTGTTCTTTTATTCTTCTTCAGTTCGGGTCGAAAATAGAAGAAGTTAAGTCGATCCAAAATCAAAAGGGGGTTCATGGCCAAGGGTAAAGATGTCAGAGTCAGAGTTATTTTGGAATGTACCAGTTGTGTCCGAAATGGTGTCAATAAAGAATCGCCGGGTATTTCTAGATATATTACTCAAAAGAATCGACACAATACATCCAGTCGATTAGAATTGAGAAAATTTTGTCGCTATTGTCACAAGCATACGATTCATGGGGAAATAAAGAAATAGATGGAACGGAACGTGTGCGCGATCTTTCCAAGGAACAGGAAGAGGAAGAACTTAACATATTTAGGTTAACATATTTAACTTAACATATATAATATAACATATATAATATACATAATATATACAATACAAATCAAACCCGATTTCATTTTCATATATATATATATAATGATATGTATTATATATGATATGTATAATATAAACGATGCGAATCAAAGCCTATTTCGGTCAGATCTGAAATGAATAAAGAAATAGAATTTTAGAAATAAGGAATAAACCATGGATAAATCCAAGCAACCTTTTCGTAAATACAAGCGATCCTTTCGTAGGCGTTTGTCCCCAATTGGATCGGGGGATCGAATCGATTATAGAAACATGAGTTTAATTAGTCGATTTATTAGTGAACAAGGAAAAATATTATCTAGACGGGTGAATAAATTGACCTTGAAACAACAACGATTAATTACTATTGCTATAAAACAAGCTCGTATTTTATCTTTGTTACCTTTTCTTAATAATGAGAAACAATTTGAGAGAGCCGAGTCGATCCCCAGAACTACTGGTCCTAGAACCAGAAATAAATAAACATACTCCTCAATTGACTCAAAACTCCAATCGGAACTCAAGCTCAGATTGATGTTTTGTTCAAAAGGCCTAGAATCCCGATTTATTTCTTGTGTTATAAGAAATAAAAAATGGGGGAAGAATAAATCTTTTTTTTTTTTATTGAAACATGTTCGTTCATTCCTACTACTTATCTTACTTAATTTTTTTTATTCTATCTTCCCGGAGTTCATTCTCCGGGGAATTCTGTTTCAATTTCAATCATTTCTGTATTTTATTTTATAATATCATATCCTTTATTTGATAATCTGATTGGAAATCATGTAAAGACAATTCTTATTTGATATAGATATTTGCGCAAGTATTTTACGATTAAGAAGCAATTGCTTCTTGTACAGATTTGGTATTAATCTACTATAATTATAGAATACCTTATTCTCACGAATTACTGCATTTATTCGAGTGATCCACAAACTACGAAAATCCCTCTTTTGCCTGCCTCTATCTCGATGAGAGGAAACCAAAGCTCTCATTTTCTGTTGAGTAGTCGTTCGAGTAAGTCTTGAATGAGCCCCAATAAAGGTTGATGCAAATAAACGAATTTTTGTTCGACGTTTCCGAGCTGTATATCCTCGTCTAACTCTGGTCATTGAATCAAATTAAACCTTAATGAATAACTAATTGATTTCTCTTCTTTCAGTCATCCTTTACCCCCCGTCAATTAATAACAAAACGGATTATTCCGATATATAAAATATAAATTCCAATGGCTTTTGCTACTATGACTTTCCCCAACCACGATTTTTTATTCCTTCCAGGCATTTCACCTGGAAATAAGAAATTCTAACGATACCAAATAAAAAAATAGTGGGTTCCATCGTTTCTATGGTTACTTTTTTTTTTTAAACGGTGAGGTCCTCTCTATACACCGGAGCCTCTTCTTTCATTTTATCAAATGTTATTGTTAACTTGTATAGTTCACACTCTTTGGCTCTACCCATCAATTATACAGTAATAGTTCTTTTCACAATAAGAGTTATCCATACAGTGACGGCATTTAATTATGAAAGTTGGCTAGGTAGCTGACCCTGTTAGTCCGTTCTTTCAAGAATAGGAGTATAACCTTTTTGCTTCTTATAATACCATTTCCTCCGCTTAATGGATAACCATTTGCCCCCAATGGGGAATTGCTTTTCATCTCAAATCTAGGTGATTGGATTTGCACCAATGTAAACCATAAATTCCAAACACAATATAGGTATATGATAGATCTTCTCTATCTATCCTTTTCATTGGTACTGGTCATTGATACTGGAAAATTGTCTCATTTGTTCGAACTCATGATCTGAACGAGTCGCACATACACCCTAGTGCATGTTCCTCGACGCTGAGGACATCCTCTAAGAGCGGGAGATTTCGTGACATTTCTTATTGGCTGTCTTGTGTTTCTAATAAGTTGTTTAATAGTTGGCATGTCGTATGTATATATAGAATTCTAGAATGGAATGGGTTGGTTTAGATCGATCTTAACCTGATGATTGATGATCATGAATTTTTTTTTCTATTCAATATCAAATCGCAGAAAATTCGAATTATGGTTTGAAATGGATTTACATGAAATCCCTAGTATTTTCATTTTCGACCGCTACAAGATCAACAATGCCATGAACTTGGGCTTCTGTTGCTGACATAAAAACATCTCTTTCCATGTCTTCGGATACAACCCATAAAGGATTACCCGTTCTTTGTACATAAACCTTTGTGAGGGTTTCGCGAAGTTTCAGTAGTTCTTCCGCTTCCAGGATAAATTCGCCTGCTTGTGCCTCATAAAAAGAACTAGCGGGTTGGTGAATCATAACCCTGATGATATTGATATAGCATCATGAAGGGTTCTTCTATCTTGCATGATTGGGCTAAAGTAAGGGATAAAAAAAATATAAGAAAAAAGAATAGAATTGTACAACCGTACAGGCATCTTTTGTGCATACGGCTCTACAATGGAATTTACTTTTTCTTTTTCTTCTCTTCTATTCTATTGAAGAAAGAAATAGAATCCATCCGATCCGGATCGTTGAATGATCCATTTACCACCCTTCCTTTCGTAGGAGTAAAAAAAATACTATGATGGTTCTGTTGCTTTATATATTTATTTTGTCTGTGATTTAGCAATCCCAAAGTTCCTTTCTGATACGATCAAATAAGGAAAAAATGATCTTTTTTTTTTTCATTTTTGTACTTTTTCTTTCATAACATAAATATCAGAAAGAGAATTCTGGTGTGAAAAAGAATGGTTTGTGACGCTGAAATGTACCCCCGACACATAAGATCAAATCCGAAATGACCTCTATTTCATACTACTATCTCGACATAAAATCTCATGTTATGAAAAAAACAATAATGGTTTGCTCATATCGAACTCGAAGTGCCATGCTATTATTACTTATTATTCATATTCAATATGGCGAAGGCATAGTCTTCCTTTTTTTTTTTCAAATAAAAAAACTCATTGGCGCCAAGCGTGAGGGAATGCTAGACGTTTGGTAATTTCTCCTCCGACCAGAATGAAAGATCCCATTGAAGCGGCTAATCCCATGCATATTGTATGCACATCGGGTGGCACAAATTGCATAGTATCATAAATGGCTATTCCTGGTATTACCCATCCGCCGGGAGAGTTTATAAATAAATAAAGATCCCTAGTATCATCTTCTATACTGAGATATACCATGAGACCAACAAGTTGATTCGAGATCTCGCTATCAACTTCTTGGCCTAAAAAAAGTAATCTTTCTCGATGAAGTCGGTTGATTAGGACAAAATTGGTTCCCTTAGGAACCGTACGTGCACCTTTGGATGCATACGGTTCAAAAAAAAATTGCGAAAAAAAGAATCAATGTGTCGATTCCAGTTCTATTTCTTTTTTTTTCTGTAACAGGTTTTTGTTTTTCTAATGAAGGGGGTTTTCTTCTTCTATTTTTCAAAAAACATAAGATGAGTTTTTGTTCCCTTACCTATAAAAAAAAAAAAAGAATTCACTGAACTTATTGAACTAACCTCTCATTGATGTATTGTTTCATCGAGATTCAAATCACGATGTCATTTTATTGTTCCTGAATGGGCCCTTTCCATTTTTTTAGGTTCATGTTTGTTCTACTCCGGGAAAAGATCTGCCCGAATTCTATTTGTACATATAGGGCAAATGATCTCAGTACCACTTTTTTTGTTACGACTTCTTTTTCAATTTGTTTCATGTCTTCTCCAAACTATTCGATGTATTCATCATACTACTCCATTGGTTGGCAGTTTGAGATCGCTCCTATAGTAAGTATAAGAATCGTTTATGATACAAGTGGTAATCGTACATATATTATCAATTTGTTACCAATTTGGTATTTTCTGAACGGAGCCTGGAGACTTTTTTTTATCAGTCCAAGTCAACCATAAATTCTTCTAATTGATAATATTGATCCCCAATATAAATTGATCTAATTGTACTTCACGCTCCAAATGATTGATGGTTCACTCAATCTCAATACAATATTTCTTGGGCGAAACAGAGGATATCTCGATCGGGGGAGAGAACGGGTAAATCCCATATGACCCAATATGTCTGACAAGTCGCACTATACGTCAACCCAAACTGCATCTTCCTCTCCAGGACTCCGAAAAGGTACTTTTGGAACACCAATGGGCATTAAATTAAAGAAAAAAATTAAGTACTATACTTCACTTTAATATGGAAACGTAACAATGGGTTTATTGTCTTCATCCTTTTTTCTGTTTATTCTATTTTCTAGATAGATTGATTGGAAGGTTTATAGAGTAAGATAGAATGAATAAAGAAAAATTTTAACGAACGGAGCAATCGATCGTTCGAATGATAAACAAGTATCTATGCATTCGTTCCCACAAAATGGTACCAATTCTCCCATTGCGTATTGGTACTTATCGGGTATAGAATAGATCTGCTTCTCTTTGTTCTTATGAACAGAATTGTTCCGTTATTTTCAATGGAACGGAATAAATATTAATTCTTTTTCATACAGAATCCACTGAAAAGGTTAGGTACTTAGGTACATAGTATAGTCCTTTCCAATGCGATAAAATAAGGTGACATAGTGTCTATTTATCTTTGATAAAGGGGTATTTCCATGGGTTTGCCTTGGTATCGTGTTCATACTGTCGTATTGAATGATCCCGGTCGATTGCTTTCTGTCCATATAATGCATACAGCTCTAGTTTCTGGTTGGGCCGGTTCGATGGCTCTATACGAATTAGCGGTTTTTGATCCCTCTGACCCTGTTCTTGATCCAATGTGGAGACAAGGTATGTTCGTTATACCCTTCATGACTCGTTTAGGAATAACCAATTCGTGGGGTGGTTGGAGTATTTCAGGAGGAACTATAACGAATCCGGGTATTTGGAGTTATGAAGGTGTCGCAGGGGCACATATTGTGTTTTCTGGCTTGTGCTTCTTGGCAGCTATCTGGCATTGGGTGTATTGGGATCTAGAAATATTCTGTGATGAGCGTACGGGAAAACCTTCTTTGGATTTGCCCAAGATCTTTGGAATTCATTTATTTCTCTCAGGGGTGGCTTGCTTTGGCTTTGGCGCATTTCATGTAACAGGTTTGTATGGTCCTGGAATATGGGTGTCCGATCCTTATGGACTAACTGGAAAAGTACAATCTGTAAATCCAGCGTGGGGCGCGGAAGGTTTTGATCCTTTTGTTCCGGGAGGAATAGCCTCTCATCATATTGCAGCGGGTACATTGGGCATATTAGCAGGTCTATTCCATCTTAGTGTCCGTCCGCCTCAACGTCTATACAAAGGATTACGTATGGGAAATATTGAAACTGTACTTTCTAGTAGTATCGCTGCTGTTTTTTTTGCAGCTTTCGTTGTTGCTGGAACTATGTGGTATGGTTCAGCAACTACCCCAATCGAATTATTTGGTCCCACTCGTTATCAGTGGGATCAGGGATACTTTCAGCAAGAAATATATCGAAGAGTTAGCGCCGGACTAGCCGAAAATCTGAGTTTATCGGAAGCTTGGTCTAAAATTCCCGAAAAATTAGCTTTTTATGATTACATTGGTAATAATCCGGCAAAAGGGGGATTATTCAGAGCAGGTTCAATGGACAACGGGGATGGAATAGCTGTTGGATGGTTAGGACACCCCGTCTTTAGAGATAAAGAAGGGCGCGAGCTTTTTGTACGTCGTATGCCCACTTTTTTTGAAACATTTCCGGTAGTTTTAGTAGATGGAGACGGAATTGTGAGAGCCGATGTTCCTTTTAGAAGGGCAGAATCAAAGTATAGTGTTGAACAAGTAGGTGTAACCGTCGAGTTCTATGGTGGCGAACTCAATGGAGTTAGTTATGGTGATCCTGCTACTGTAAAAAAATACGCTAGACGTGCCCAATTAGGTGAAATTTTTGAATTAGATCGGGCTACTTTGAAATCCGATGGTGTTTTTCGTAGCAGTCCAAGGGGTTGGTTCACTTTTGGGCATGCTACGTTTGCTTTGCTCTTCTTTTTTGGACACATTTGGCATGGTGCTAGAACCTTGTTCAGAGATGTTTTTGCTGGTATTGATCCAGATTTGGATGCTCAAGTGGAATTTGGAACATTTCAAAAAATTGGGGATCCAACTACAAGGAGACAAGTAGTCTGATATAACATTGCTCTGGTATCTTTCGCCTCTATTTTTTTGATTTGATATAAGGTACCGGAGAAATCTTGATTTGAATCACCATTTATTCTTTGACTCTTTACTTTTCTTTATATGGTAAATGATCCCAAATGAATAGGTGTGGAAGCTATAATTGTAAACCACGATCGAATCTATGGAAGCATTGGTTTATACATTCCTTTTAGTCTCGACTTTAGGGATAATTTTTTTCGCTATCTTTTTTCGAGAACCGCCTAAGGTTCCGACTAAAACTAAAAAAATGAAATAATTTTTCATTATCTCAATTGAAGTAATGAGCCTCCCAATATGGGAGACTCATTACTTCAACTAGTCCCCGTGTTCTTCGAATGGATCTCTTAGTTGTTGAGAGGGTTGCCCAAAAGCGGTATATAAGGCGTACCCAGTAAAGCTTACAAGTAAACCAGATATGGAGATGGCGACTAGGGTTGCTGTTTCCATTTTTAGATAATTTCAAGATCACAATGGATCTACGATAAGATCGTTTATTTACAACTACAACGAAATGGTATACAAAGTCAACAGATCTCAACCAATGAATAGTATTTTATGGCTACACAAACCGTTGAGGGTAGTTCTAGATCTGGGCCAAGACGAACTACTGTAGGGAATTTATTGAAACCATTGAATTCGGAATATGGTAAAGTAGCACCGGGCTGGGGGACTACACCACTTATGGGGGTCGCAATGGCTCTATTTGCGATATTCCTATCTATTATTTTGGAAATTTATAATTCTTCCGTTTTACTGGATGGAATTTCAATGAGTTAGGTTCATAAGAACTAGAAAGTCCTAGTTTTTCAATCAAAAAAATTACT